AATCCTAAGTGATTCTTTTTTTTTTATTGAAAGTTAGGACTTATCCGTTCTTCTGGACCTAACTTAATGAAATACCATCCAGTAAAACGGAAGAATTATAAATCTCCAAAATAATAGATAGGAATACTGCAAATAGAGCCATTGCGAAACCCATAAGGGGTGTAGTTCCCCATCCAGGGGCTACTTTACCATATTCCGAATTCAATGGTTTTAATAAATCGCCTACAATAGTCCGTCTTGGCCCAGATCTGGAACTACCCTCAATGGTTTGTGTAGCCATAAATCCTATTCCATGCATTGTTTGAGATCTGTTGACTTTGTATACGATTCCGTTGTAAATAAACTATCTTATCGTAGATCCATCGTGGTCTTGAAATCACTTAATAATGGAAACTGCAACTCTAGTCGCCATCTTCATATCTGGTTTACTTGTAAGCTTTACGGGGTATGCCTTATATACCGCCTTTGGGCAACCCTCTCAACAACTAAGAGATCCATTTGAGGAACACGGGGACTAGTTGAAATGATGACCCTCCCTATCGGAGGGTCATCATTTCAATTCAAATAATGAAAAATCATTTCATCTTTTTATTCGGAACCTTAGGCGGTTCTCGAAAAAAGATAGCAAAAAATATTATCCCCAGAGTCGAGACCAACAGGAATGTATAAACCAATGCTTCCATAGATTCGATCGTGTTTTACAATTATAGCTTCCATACCTGTTCATTTGGGATCATTTCCCAGACAAGTAAAGGTCAAGAGTAATAGGTGATGATTCGAATTAATATTTCTCCAGTACCCTATATGAAACATAGGCTAGACATACGAAAGAAATGTTGTATCAGACTACTTGTCTCCTTGTAGTTGGATCCCCCAGTTTTTGGAAGGTTCCAAATTCCACTTGAGCATCTAAATCTGGGTCGATACCAGCAAAAACATCTCTGAACAAGGTTCTAGCACCATGCCAAATGTGGCCGAAAAAGAAAAGCAAAGCAAACGAAGCATGCCCAAAAGTGAACCAACCCCTTGGACTACTACGAAAAACACCATCGGATTTCAAAGTAGCGCGATCCAATTCAAAAATTTCACCCAATTGGGCACGTCTAGCATATTTTTTCACAGTAGCAGGATCATTATAACTGACTCCATCGAGTTCACCACCATAGAACTCAACAGTTACACCCACTTGTTCGACACTATACTTTGATTCCGCCCTTCTAAAAGGAACATCGGCTCTCACAATTCCGTCTCCATCTACCAAAACTACCGGAAATGTTTCAAAGAAGGTAGGCATACGACGTACAAAAAGTTCATGCCCCTCTTTATCTCTAAAGACAGGGTGTCCTAACCACCCAACAGCTATTCCATCCCCGTTGTCCATTGAGCCGGCTCTGAACAATCCTCCTTTCGCCGGATTATTACCGATATAATCATAAAAAGCTAGTTTATCGGGAATTTTAGACCAAGATTCCGATAAACTCAGATTTTCAGCTAGCCCGGCGTTAACTCTTCGATATATTTCTTGCTGGAAATATCCCTGATCCCACTGATAACGAGTAGGACCAAATAATTCGATCGGAGTAGTCGCTGAACCATACCACATAGTTCCAGCAACAACGAAAGCTGCAAAAAACACAGCAGCGATACTACTGGAAAGCACAGTTTCAATATTGCCCATACGTAGTGCTTTGTATAGACGTTGGGGCGGGCGGACACTAAGATGGAATAGACCCGCTAATATTCCCAAGGTGCCCGCTGCAATATGATGAGAAGCTATCCCCCCCGGAACAAAAGGATCAAAACCCTCTGCGCCCCATGAAGGATTTACAGGTTGCACTTTTCCGGTTAGCCCATAAGGATCAGACACCCATATTCCAGGGCCATACAAACCTGTTACATGAAATGCACCAAACCCAAAGCAAGCCACCCCAGATAAAAATAAATGAATTCCAAAGATCTTGGGCAAATCCAAAGAGGGTTTTCCCGTACGTTCATCACAGAATATTTCTAGATCCCAATACACCCAATGCCAGATAGCTGCCAAGAAGCACAAGCCAGAAAACACAATGTGTGCCCCGGCAACACCTTCGTAACTCCAAATACCCGGATTGGTTACAGTTCCTCCTGTAATACTCCAACCGCCCCATGAATTGGTTATTCCTAAACGAGTCATGAAGGGTATAACGAACATACCTTGTCGCCACATTGGATCAAGAACGGGATCAGAGGGATCAAAAACAGCTAATTCGTATAGAGCCATAGAACCGGCCCAACCAGAAACAAGAGCTGTATGCATTATATGGACAGAAAGCAAGCGACCAGGATCATTCAATACGACAGTATGAACACGATACCAAGGCAAACCCATGGAAATACCCCTTCATCAAAGAAAAATAGACACTATGTAACTTTGTCACATTGGAAAAGACTATGCTATGGACCTCATTCAGTGATTATCTCGGTGCAAGGGTTCACATTTATTACGTGCCGCAGGTGATAGTAATAATGGAACAATTCCGTTCTGTTCGCAGGAACAAAGAGAAGCAGATTTATTTTATACCCGATAAGTACCAATACGCAATGGGGGGATTGGTCCCATTTTTTTAAGTGAATCCATTAGATACTTGTTCATCATTCGAAGGATCCGCTCCGTCCCTCAGAATTTTATTTTTTTCATTCTGTCTTCCTACATGAGCTTTCCAATCTATGGATAAAATATGATAAACAGAAATATTATGAGGACAATAAACCCATTGTTACGTTTCCACATCAAAGTGAAGTATAGTACTTAACCCCGTTTTCTTTAATGTAATGCCCATTGGTGTTCCAAAAGTCCCTTTTCGGAGTCCTGGAGAGGAAGATGCAGTTTGGGTTGACATATAGTGCGACTTGTCGGACATATTGGGTCATATGGGATTTCCCCGTTCTCTCCCCTGATCGAGATATACTCTCTTTCGCCTAAGAAAGATTGATTGAATCATCAAATCAATTCAATAATTCGGAGCGTGAAATGTGCAAATGGATCAATTCGTTTGAAAGATAAATATTATCTTATCAATTAGAAGAATCTATGGTTGACTTGGAACAATAAAATGAAGTATCCAGGCTCCGTTCAGAAAATACCAAATGGGTAATATTGATTACCACTTCTATTATCTATCAGAAATAAGACCATAGGAGTGATCTCAAACCACTAATAAATATAAATGTGATGAATACATCGAATACTTGGTTGGTGGAAGGTATAAAAAAAAGTCGTAAGAAAAAAATAAGTGGTACTGGGGTCATTTGTCCTATATGCGCAAATGGAATTCCGGCGAATCCTTACCCGGAGTAGAGCATAAACCTAAAATAAGTGAAGAGGCCCATTCAGGAACAAGAAAATGACATCGCGATTTGGATCTCGATGAAACAATACATCAATAAAAAGATGTTCAGTGAATTCTTTTTTGTAGGTTAGGAGGGCAAACCAAAACTCATTTTTGTGGAAAATGCAAATGAAAAAACCCCTTCGTCAGGAAAACGCCTAAACTAAAAAGGAATAGGTCTGGAATCGACACATTGATTCTTTTTTTCGAACTTTTTTGAACCGTATGTACCGAAAGGTGCGTGTACGGTTCTGCGGGGATACAATTTTTCCTAATCAACCGACTTCATCGAGAAAGATTACTTTTTTTAGGCCAAGGCGTTGATAGCGAGATCTCGAATCAACTTGTTGGTCTCATGGTATATCTCAGTATGGAAGATAATACCAGGGATCTCTATTTGTTTATAAATTCTCCCGGCGGATGGGTAATACCGGGAATAGCTATTTATGATGCTATGCAAATTGTTCCACCAGACGTACATACAATATGCATGGGATTAGCCGCTTCGATGGGATCTTTCATCCTGGTCGGAGGAGAATTTACCAAACGTCTAGCATTCCCTCACGCTCGGCGCCAATGAGTTTTTATTTGACTTGAAGAAAAAATAAGACTATGCCTTCGCCATATGGAATATATAAGTAATAATAGCATGGCACGTTTAGTTCGATATGAGCAAATCATTATTGCTTTTTCATAACATGATTATGTATCGAGATAGTAGTATGAAACAAAAGGTTAGTCCCGATTTGATCTTATTCCTATGTTATTTATCGGGGGTCTATTTCAGCGTCACAAACAACCCTTTTTCCTTACACAACATGAGTCTGAATATTTCTAAGCATGAAAAGAAAGGGATCATTTTTCTTATTTAATCAGACTCAGACCAGAAAGAAACTTTGGGATTGCTGAATCATAGAAGAGAGATGAATATATTATCTAAAGCAACGGAACCATCATAGTATTTTTTTGTTCCTATGAGAAGAAGGGTGGTAAATGGGTCATCCAACGATTTGGATCTGATAGATCTATTTGTCTCTTTCTTTGATGTAAGAGAAGAGTAGATTCCATTGCGGAGCCGTATGCAATGTGCAAAAATTGCCTGTACGGTTTTCTATCTTTTTTTTTTTTTATTCTTTTCGCTCCATTTTGCGAGATAGAGGAATCGTTCATTATGACATATTATAATCAGGGTTATGATCCACCAACCTGCTAGTTCTTTTTATGAGGCACAAGCAGGAGAATTTATCCTGGAAGCGGAAGAACTGTTGAAACTTCGCGAAATACTAACAAGAGTTTATGTACAAAGAACGGGCAAACCTTTATGGGTTGTATCTGAAGACATGGAAAGGGATGTTTTTATGTCAGCAACAGAAGCCCAAGCTCATGGCATTGTTGATCTTGTAGCAGTCGAAAATAGCGCGGATTTTGTGTAAATCGGTAATTCTACTTCGAATCACGGTTCATTCGAATCATGGTTCGAAGTAGAATCTTCAACTCAAATGAAAGTAATTCATAATCATCAGGTTAGGATCGATCTAAACCAACCGATTCTATATACGATTCAGCATGCCAACTATTAAACAACTTATTAGAAACACAAGACAGCCAATGAGAAATGTCACGAAATCTCCT